AAAATAAAGGAAAACCCGTGGATAAAAATCTCGGAAGCCTGGGATTTCGTTCCATATCCACAAGGAACAAGAAGTTTCATTTTAATAATTCAATCTATTTTTAGAAAAAAAATTTTATTACCTTCATTAATAATAGTTAAAAATATTGGGCGTATTTTATTATCCCAATCCCCCGAATGGGCTGAAGACTTCGATGAATGGAATAGAGAAAGGCATATTATATGTACCTATAATGGTGTTCAAGTATCAGAACTCGAACTTCCTAGAAATTGGTTTAAAGACGGTATTCAGATAAAAATAGTATTTCCTTTCTATTTGAAACCCTGGCACAGATCAAAATTGAGGCCCTCTTTTTCTTCTTATAAAGATCTAAAGAAAGAACAACAAAAATTTTATTTTTTAACGGCTTCGGGGACGCAAACGAACCTTACCTTTGGTTCTGTTCACCCAAAACCTTCCTTTTTTAAGCCTATTTTTAAAGAACTAAAAAAAAAAATTCGAAAAACGAAAAATAATAATTTTCAAGCTATAAGAGTTTTAAAAGAAATAACAAAAAATTTTATACAAGATTCAAAAGAGCTCTTAAAAGTATATCCAACTCGGTTGTTTATATTGAGAAAGATGTACGAATCCGGCCAAACTAACCAAAAAAAAGATTATATAATAAGGAATCAGATAATTCACGACTCATTTCTAAAAATTAAATCTACAGATAATACAAATTATTCGCTGAGAGAAATAAAAATTAAAAATCTCACTGATAGAACAAGCACAATCAGAAACAAAACAAAGAGTCTTACGAAAGAAAAAAACATTAACAACAAGAAAATAAGTAGTCCTAACAAAATAAAAGAAAAATCACCAAAATTTTTTTTGAAAATATTAAAAATAAAAAGAAGAAGCACTCGATTAATCTATAAATTATATTTTTTTATAAAAATTTTCATTAAAAGAATATACATCAATATCTTTTTATGTATCATTAATATTGCCAGAATTCCTACACAACTAGTTCTTGAATCAATAAATTTTTGTTTTAATAAATACATTTACAATAAAAAAACAAACCAAGAAAAAAAAAAAGAAATTAATTTTATTTCGACTCTAAAAAGTGCACTTTACAATATTAAGAATAGTAAGAGGAATTCACATCTTTTTTTTTCCTTATCACAAGCATATGTATTTTATAAATTATCACAAAGCCAAGTTATTAATTTGTATAATAATAAGTTAAGATCTATTCTTGAGTATCATGGAACTCCCTTTTTTCTTAAGACTACAATAAAAAATTCTTTTGTAACACAAGGAATATTTCATTCCGAATTAAGACATACGACACCTCGGAGTTCTGAAACGAAGCAATGGAAAAACTGGTTAAGAGGTCATTATCAATACAATTTATCTCAGATTAGATGGTCTGGATTAATACCAAAAAAATGGCGAACTACAATCAACGAAGGTGATATGACCCAAAATAAAGATTTAACAAAATGGAATTCCTATGAAAAAGACCAATTACTTTATCACAAAAAACAAAAGGATTTTAAAGTATATCCATTACCAAGACAAAAATACAATTTTACAAAATACTATATATATGATCTTTTATCATATAAATATATTAATTCTGAAATTAATAAGTCCTCATATATTATTTATGGATCACCATCAGAATTAAAAGAATTAAATAACAACCAAAAAATTACTTTTAATTACAACAATTATAAACAAAATTTATTTGAAAGCCTGGAGGAAATTCCTATCAATCATTATCTAGAAAAGGGTGATATTATGTATATGCAAAAAAATTCAGATAGAAAATATTTTGATTGGACAATTATAAACTTTTTTCTAAGAAAAAAAAAAGATATTGAAGCCTGGACCAAAATGGATTATAACAGTAATATAAATACTAAGCTTGGAAGTAAAAATTACCAAAAAATTGCTAAAATGAATAAAAACGATATTTTTTATCTGATGATTCATCAAGATTTAGAAATAAATCCAATCAATAACAAGAAACTCTTTTTTGATTGGATGGAAATGAATGAAGAAATCCTAAACCCAATATCGACAAATCTGAAACTTACATTCTTTCCAGAATTTGTGACACTTTATAATGTATACAAAAAAAAACCATGGATTATACCAAACAAATTACTTCTTTTAAATTTGAATAAAAAAAAAAACATCAATGAAAAGAAAAAATGGAGTTTTTTTAGACCATCGAATGAAAAAAGATATTCTGAATTAATGAATCAAAATCAAGAAGAAAAAGAACTCGTAGGCCGAAGAGGCCTTAGATCATATGCACAAAACCAAGATAAAATGAAAAACCAATACAAGATCCGGAATAAGATGAAACCAGAAATTATTTTCTTACGGAAACACTATTTGCTTTTTCAATGGATAATAGACGATGGTTTAATTCCGAATTTAACTGAAAGAATGATCAATAATATCAAGATATATTGTTACTTGCTTGGACTGAGAAATCCAAGAGATACTACTATATCGTCTATTCAAAGGAAAGAAATAAATCTGGATATAATGGTAATTCGAAAAAAATTAACTCCTATAGAATTGAATAAAAAGGGTCTATTTTTTATCGATCCCATCCGCTTATCTGTAAAAAACGACGGATACTTTATTATGTATCAAACCGTAGGTATATCGTTGGTTCATAAGAGTACGTACCAAATTCCTCAAAGATATCGAAAACAAAGATATATCAATAAAAATAAATTGGATGAATTTATCCCAAGATATCAAATAATAATTCGAAATAGAGACAAAAAACATTATGATTTTATCGTTCCTGAAAAGATTTTATCGTCTAGGCGTCGTAGAGAATTGAGAATTCTAATTTCTTTCAACTCAAAGAATATAAAAAGTGTGGAAAAAAATATAGTATTTTTTAACAAGAAGAACATAAAAAGCGGGAATCCTCTTTTGGATCAAAGTAAACATCTTGATAGAGATAAAAACAAATTAAATAAATTAAAGTTATTTCTTTGGCCTAATTATCGATTAGAAGACTTAGCTTGTATGAATCGATATTGGTTTAATACCTATAATGGAAGCCGTTTTAGTATGTTAAGAATATATCCACAATTAAAAATGGGTTGATGATCCATTTTTCCTATATATTCTGTACCATATAGAAAAGCAAAGAGATGCATATATGCCCTGTCTTACATCCCAGTCTAATAGAAATCATTTTTATTTAATACTAAGCCAATGACGTATCAATTTGTTTGGATAAAATCTATAAAATAATCTATAAATAAACGAATCTACGGAATATTACGAATTTTAGGTCTAAATTATTTGACGTTGTGGGTGTAAAAACGTACCATCTACTTTTTTATTCCTGTCCAAATCAAATTCAAATCAAATTTGATTAATAAAATTGGAAGTCAATAAATAAATTAAAATTTTTGTGTATACTAATTACTACATTAAAATGACTAATATTATTATTACTGATCGATAAAATAAAATATATTTATATGTAAATAAAGGGTAGAAGGAGCTTTTTTATGATAAAAAATTCATTCAGTGCAATTCTCTTTAAAGAGGAAAACGAAGACAACAAGGGGTCTGTTGAATTTCAAGTAGTGAGTTTCACCAATAAGATACGGAGACTTACTTCACATTTGGAATTGCACAAAAAAGACTATTTATCTCAGAGAGGTCTGCGTAAAATTCTAGGAAAACGTCAACGGCTGCTCGCCTATTTGTCAAAAAAAAATAGAGTACGTTATAAAGAATTAATCGGCCGGTTGGAGATTCGAGAAACAAAAAATAATTAATTTGAAGAGTCATTTTGAATTTTCGCTTAAATTTTGATGAACCTCTTTTCGCTTTCAGCAATTCATGGAAGAATGAATCGGGAAAAACCAAAAACCTATGACTGCACCAGCTACACGAAATGACCTTATGATAGTCAATATGGGTCCTCAGCACCCATCAATGCACGGTGTTCTTCGACTCATTGTTACTCTAGATGGTGAAGATGTTATTGACTGTGAACCTATATTGGGTTATTTACATAGAGGGATGGAAAAAATTGCGGAAAACCGAACAATTATACAATATTTACCTTATGTAACACGTTGGGATTATTTAGCTACTATGTTCGCCGAAGCAATAACTGTAAATGCACCAGAACAGTTAGGCAATATTCAAGTGCCTAAAAGGGCCAGCTATATCAGAGTCATTATGTTAGAGTTAAGTCGTATAGCTTCGCATTTGTTATGGCTTGGCCCTTTTATGGCAGATATTGGGGCACAGACCCCCTTTTTCTATATTTTTAGAGAAAGAGAATTGATATATGACCTATTCGAAGCTGCTACTGGTATGCGAATGATGCATAATTATTTTCGTATTGGAGGAGTCGCTGCTGATTTACCTCATGGCTGGATAGATAAATGTTTGGATTTTTGTGATTATTTTTTAACAAGAGTTACTGAATATCAAAGGCTTATTACACGGAATCCCATTTTTTTAGAGCGAGTTGAGGGAATAGGCATTATTGGCGGAGAAGAGGCACTAAATTGGGGTTTATCGGGACCAATGCTACGAGCTTCCGGAATACAATGGGATCTTCGAAAGGTTGATCATTATGAGTCTTACGATGAATTTGATTGGGGAGTTCAATGGCAAAATGAAGGGGATTCATTAGCTCGTTATTTAGTACGAATCAGTGAAATGACAGAATCAATAAAAATTATTCAACAGGCTTTAGAAGGAATTCCGGGGGGTCCCTATGAGAATTTAGAAATCCGGCGCTTTGATAAAGTATGGGATTCCGAATGGAATGATTTTGACTATCGATTTATCAGTAAAAAACCCTCTCCTACTTTTGAATTGCCAAAGCAAGAACTTTATGTAAGAGTCGAAGCCCCAAAAGGAGAATTAGGAATTTTTCTGATAGGAGATAAGGGTGTTTTTCCTTGGAGATGGAAAATAAGACCACCGGGTTTTATCAATTTGCA